TCCTCTGTATGGGGCTTACACGGTGGTTGGAACAGAGACACCTTTGGTTGTAAATTCCAATGTGGCGGATAAAATCATATATCTGCATGGCCTAATCAATAGTTCAAGTCACACACTCCCATAATCCATCTTCTCTTCGGAGAATTCCCTTCAACTATTCGTCGTATCAAATACGTAGCAAATAAATAATACAATATTGCGAAGTTGAAGGGAAATATCCAAATACATGTCTTATTCTTTTCAATAATCCATATTTGTAGCAATGAAATACTATTGTTCCTCCCCCCAAAATGATATATTTCTATATGATTTATTAGAAATATCTATGATTTGTCTTCACTATTTCTATAAAGGACCAGAGATACCTTGCTTACGTATCATTGGGAAGTGCATTAACATAAATACGGCGGTAAGAAGAGGTAATACAAAAGTGTGTAAACTATAAAAACGAGTCAAAGTGGATTGACCCACACTAGCACTTCCGCGTAATAACTCGACCAAGGGCGATCCTATTACAGGAATAGCTTCGGGTACGCCCGTCACAATTTTGACTGCCCAATAACCAATTTGGTCCCGAGGTAAAGAATAACCAGTTACACCAAAAGATGCGGTCAATACAGCCAGAACCACACCCGTAACCCAAGTTAATTCGCGAGGTTTTTTAAACCCACCAGTGAGATACACACGAAATACGTGTAGGATCATCATTAGGACCATCATACTTGCCGACCATCGATGAACTGAGCGGATTAACCAACCAAAGTTGGCTTCAGTCATTATGTATTGAACCGAGGCAAAGGCCTCGGTAACGGTTGGACGATAGTAAAAAGTCATGGCAAACCCCGTAGCTACTTGTACTAAAAAACAAGTAAGTGTAATACCTCCTAAACAATAAAATATATTTACATGTGGAGGAACATATTTACTAGTTATATCATCCGCAATTGCCTGAATCTCGAGGCGCTCTTCGAACCAATCATATACTTTATTGAGATAGGTAACCCAAGGGAACTCCCCCTCTGAGAACTGTATATGAGAATTTCATCTCGTACAGCTCAAGCAGAAACACCCCAATACTGGTTACAACAGATATGGAATAGAAAGTTTGAAACCTCCCCTTTCTTAGTTCCTGGATTTAATCTTCTCTGAAGATATGAAGGACTAAAAACCCTAAAGCTCTTTGTGTTTTTGTGATGATAATGCCAAAAATTCAAGTCGGCTCATTCGTCTTTATGTTGATCGTTGCGGGCCTCTTGAATCTTCTCTGCCCCTATTTTTTTTTTTATTGTATTCATAGGACTTCTCTTGTTCAGACCCTATGAATCGATTAAAACCTGAGATTCATACTAAAACCACGATGATTGAATAAAGCCCTCAACCAAGCTAAGTCAAAAGGTTCTCTGAGTAAGAACCATTTGATCATCACTTATTCAATGAATAGATGAAATCCCTAATAAAAATCCAGAGAAACCTTTGCCCATTGGTCAAAAAAAGCATAAAATAAATAAACCCAATTTGGAAGGAAGAAAAATACAATCCTTCGCTTTAGAATTCTAAAAAATTCTATTCAAATCAAAATCTTTGAATTTTTTTTGTGAGTCCGGTTGCGAGGTCCGAATAGTAAGTAGGAATCATAGTTCAAATATTTCTTGATCTATTCCATATAGTCCGTGCTCCAGATACTATAGGATGAATATCCGACGAGGTAGAACCATCTCTATTCTATCAAGATGACAGACCCATTCTCTGTACTATCAGTAGGATCAATTATAACAAGTCACACACTCATATTCCGGAAATACCGAAACAAAGGAATTCCACGGTCGAACTACCAGAATGGACTCGAAATCTGAGTCCTAAGTGATTCATTTTGGATTGAAAAGCCAGAACTTCATGGCTCTTATAGACCTAATTCATTGAAATTCCATCCAGTAAAACGGAAGAATTAAAAATCTCCAAAATAATGGATAGAAATACCGCAAATAAAGCCATTGCGACACCCATCAAAGGGGTTGTTCCCCACCCAGGAGCTACTTTACCATATTCCGAATTCAATGGTTTCAATAAATCCCCTACTAAAGTTCGTCTTGGACCAGATCTAGAACTACCTTCAACGATTTGTGTAGCCATAAATCCTATTGCATTGGTTGAGATCTGTTGACTTTGTATACCATTCCGTAGTAAATAAACGATCTTATCATAGATCCATTGTGGTCTTGAAATTGGAAATTATATAATAATGGAAACAGCAACCTTAGTCGCCATCTTTATATCTGGGTTACTTGTAAGTTTTACCGGGTATGCCTTATATACCGCTTTTGGGCAACCCTCTCAACAACTAAGAGATCCATTCGAGGAACACGGGGACTAGTTGAAGTAAGGAGCCCCCCATATTGGGAGGCTCATTACTTCAATTGAGATGATGAAAAATCATTTCACCTTTTTAGTCGGAACCTTTGGCGGTTCTCGAAAAAAGATAGCGAAAAAAATGATTCCTAGAGTAGAGACTAAGAGGAATGTATAAACCAATGCTTCCATAAATTCGATCGTGGTTTACAATTATAGCTTCCACACCTGTTCATTTGGGATTATCTCCCAGATAAAGAAAGGACAAGAGTCAAAATCAAAAAAAAAAGGCGGTGATTCAAATCAAGATTTCGTCGGTACCCTATATCACTATATTAAAATCCAAGTAAAATCAAAAATCGAAGCGAAAAATACCAGAACCAGGCCGATGTTGTATCAGACCGTTTGTCTCCTTGTAGTTGGATCTCCAATCTTTTGGAAGGTCCCAAATTCTACTTGAGCATCCAAATCCGGGTCAATACCCGCAAAAACATCTCTGAACAAGGTTCTAGCACCATGCCAAATGTGTCCGAAAAAGAAGAGCAAAGCAAACGAAGCATGTCCAAAGGTAAACCAACCCCTTGGACTGCTACGAAAAACACCATCGGATTTCAAAGTAGCACGATCTAATTCAAAAATTTCACCCAATTGAGCACGTCTAGCATATTTTTTCACAGTAGCAGGGTCGTTATAACTGACTCCATTGAGCTCGCCGCCATAGAATTCAACAGTTACCCCTACCTGTTCGACACTATACTTCGATTCCGCCCTTCTAAAAGGAACATCGGCTCTCACAATTCCGTCTCCGTCTACCAAAACTACTGGAAATGTTTCAAAAAACGTAGGCATACGACGCACAAAAAGCTCACGCCCTTCTTTATCTCTAAAGATAGGATGTCCTAACCACCCAACAGCAATTCCATCCCCGTTGTCCATTGCACCCGCTCGGAATAATCCCCCTTTCGCTGGATTATTGCCGATGTAATCATAAAAAGCTAATTTTTCGGGAATTTTAGACCAAGCTTCTGAGAAACTAAGATTTTCAGCTAACCCGGCGCTAACTCTTCGATATATTTCTTGCTGGAAGTATCCCTGATCCCATTGATAACGAGTGGGACCGAATAATTCGATGGGGGTAGTTGCTGAACCATACCACATGGTTCCAGCAACAACAAAAGCTGCAAAAAAGACAGCAGCGATACTACTGGAAAGTACGGTTTCAATATTACCCATACGTAATCCCTTGTATAGACGTTGGGGTGGACGGACACTAAGATGGAATAGACCCGCTAATATGCCCAAGGTCCCCGCTGCAATATGATGAGAGGCTATTCCTCCCGGAACAAGGGGGTCAAAACCCTCTACGCCCCACGCAGGATTTACAGGCTGTACCTTTCCAGTTAGTCCATAAGGATCAGACACCCATATTCCAGGACCATACAAGCCTGTTACATGAAATGCGCCAAACCCAAAGCAAGCTACTCCTGAGAGAAATAAATGAATTCCAAAAATCTTAGGCAAATCCAAAGAAGGTTTTCCTGTACGTTCATCACAGAATATTTCTAGATCCCAATACACCCAATGCCAAATAGCTGCCAAGAAGCACAAGCCAGAAAACACAATATGTGCGCCAGCCACACCTTCGTAACTCCAAATACCCGGATTCGTTATAGTCCCCCCTGTAATACTCCAACCGCCCCACGAATTGGTTATTCCTAAACGAGTCATGAAGGGTATAACGAACATACCTTGTCTCCACATTGGATCAAGAACGGGGTCAGAGGGATCAAAAACTGCTAATTCGTATAGCGCCATTGAACCCGCCCAACCAGAAACTAGAGCTGTATGCATTATATGGACAGAAAGCAACCGACCAGGATCATTCAATACGACGGTATGAACACGATACCAAGGCAAACCCATGGAAATACCCCTTTATCAAAAAAAAATAGACACTATGTAACTTTATCGCATTGGAAAAGACTATGCTATGGACCTCCCCTTTTCAGAGGATTATCTCAGAGCAAGGGTTACTATTTATTCTATTATTTATTTTATTTCGTTAGTCATAACGGAACAATTCTGTTCGTAGGAACAAAGAGAAGCAAATCTATTCTATACCCGATAAGTAACAATCCGCAATGGGGGGATTCCATGGGTCCCATTTTCCATGAGCGAATGTATAGATACTTGGTCATGATTCGAGCAGCCCGATCCATTCGTAAGAATTTTCCCTTATTCATTCCGTCTTCCTCTAGAAACTTGTCAATCTAGGGATAAGATACGAGAGACAGCAAAACTATGAAAATACTAGGAAAACAAAAAATCCATTGTTACGTTTCCACATCAAAGTGAAGCATAGTACTACTCAATCTCTTTTTCTTTCATTTAATGCCTATTGGTGTTCCAAAAGTACCCTTTCGGAATCCTGGAGAGGAAGATGCAACTTGGATTGACTTATAGTGCGACTTGTCAGACATATTGGGTCATATGGAATTTCTCCGTTCTCTCCCCCGACCGAGATATCTTCTATTTCGCCTCAAAAAGATTGATTGAACCATCAATCAATCTTTGGAGCGTGAAGTGCAATTAGATCTATTTTTGTTTTGAGGTATTTAGATTAATATGAAAATTCTCAATTCGAATAATTTATGGTTGGCTTGTTTGTTGTTTGGGCCAATAAAATGAACTATCTAGGCTCCGTTTAAAAATAAAAAAAAAAATACCCAACGGGTAATTGTAATATAATATATGAGCAATCTCAAACTGACAATCAATGAAATATTAGTGTAACTACATCAAATATTTGGCGGAAGAAAGGCACGAAACAAATTGAAAAAAAAAGAAGTGGTATTGGGACCCTTTGTCCTATATGTGCAAATCGAAATCGGGCAGATTTTTACCCGGAGTAGAGCATAAATCTAAAAAAAAATGAAAGAGGCCCGTTCAGGAACAAGAAAATAACATCGTAAATTGGATTGGAGTTCGGTGAAACAATAATATATCAATAAAAGGTTAGTTCAATGAGTTGAGTGGATTCTTTTTTATTTTTAGGGAAAAACGAACAAAAACTTACCCTTCCCAAAAATAAAATTGAAGAAAAAACCCCCTCGTTAGGACGTGGAAAAGTCCTGCTATGAAAAAAGAAAGCGAAGAGGGCTAGAATCGACAGATTGATTCGTTTTTTTTCCGCAGTTTTTTGTGAACTGTATGCATCCAAAGGTGCGTGTATGGTTCCTAGGGGATAAAATTTTTTTGTCCTAATCAACCGACTTCATCGAGAAAGATTACTTTTTTTAGGTCAAGCAGTGGATAGTGAGATCTCCAACCAACTTATCGGTCTTATGGTATATCTTAGTCTAGAGGATGAGAACAGGGATCTTTATTTGTTTATAAACTCTCCCGGTGGGTGGGTAATACCCGGAATAGCTATTTATGATACTATGCAATTTGTGCTACCGGATGTACATACAATATGCATGGGATTAGCTGCTTCAATGGGGTCTTTCATCCTGGTCGGAGGAGAAATTACCAAACGTCTAGCATTCCCTCACGCTCGGCGCTAATGAGTTTTTTATTTGATAGAAAAAGAAGACTATGCTTTCAACGCATGAAATATGAATAAAATCATAAGTGATAATAGCACAGCACTTCGGATTCGATATAAGCAAACCGTTATTGTTTTTTCATCACATGAAATTATATATCGAGAGAGTAGTATGAGACAAAGACAAAAAAGGGTATTTCCAATTTTATCTTATCCATTGGGGGTCCAGTTCAGTGTCACAAACTTTTTTGTTTTCACACCAAAAGTATCTTTCTAATATTTATGTTATGAAAGAGTACTAAAATGAAAAAAAAAAAACAAGAGCTTTCTTTTCTTTGTTTTGTTTGATCGGGTCAAAAAGAAACTTTAGGATTGCTGAATCACAGACGAGATAACTATAGAAAGCAACGGAACCATCATAGTATTTTGGAACTCCCGCGAAAGGAAGGGTGGTAAATGAATCACGATCACTTAAGGGTCTAGATCTGATAGATCCTTTTTTTCTTTCCCCAATGGAAAAGAAAAAGGGAGGGGTGAATTCCATTGCGAAAGCCGTATGCAATGCACACAGAATGCCTGTACGGTTGTTTTATTTTTCTTTCTTGTTATTCTTTTTCGTTCGTCCGATCGGACGAAATAGAAATAGAGGAAGCATTTTTTATGTTATATCATCAGGGTAATGATCCACCAACCTGCTAGTTCTTTTTATGAGGCACAAACGGGAGAATTTGTCCTGGAAGCGGAAGAACTGCTGAAACTCCGCGAAACCCTCACAAGGGTTTATGTACAAAGAACGGGTAACCCCTTATGGGTTGTATCTGAAGACATGGAAAGGGATGTTTTTATGTCAGCAACAGAAGCCCAAGCTCATGGAATTGTGGATCTTGTAGCGGTCGAAAATACCAGGGATTTCACGTAGAGTAAAGAAGTAAAATAGGAAATTCATAATCATCTGGTTAGGATTGATCTAAACCAGTCCATTCTGTATACGATTCAGTATGCCAACTCTTAAACAACTTATTAGAAACACAAGACAGCAAATCAAAAATGTCACAAACTCCCCCGCTCTTCGGGGATGCCCTCAACGTCGAGGAACATGTACTAGGGTGTATGTGCGACTCGTTCAGATCATGAGCTGGAATAAATAAAGTAGACCCCTTTTCCCTTATCAACGGCCAGTACCAATGAATAGGATCGAAGAACTCCATTCACTATTAAATACAAAAAAAAAAAGACCTCTATTGTGATTGTATATTCAATTTATGGTTTCTGTTGGTGCAAATCCAATCAACTCAATTTGAGATGAGAAGCAATTCCCCATTGGTGGCAAATGATTGATTATTCATTAAGCGGGGGGAAGTATTTAAGAAGCAGAAAGATTATACTTCTACTCTTGCAAGAACGGACTAACAGGGTCAGCTACCTAGCCAACCTTCATAATTAAATGCCGTTACTGTATAGGTGGATCTTGTTGTGAAAAGATCCATTACTGAATAATTTATGGGTAGAGTCAAAGAATGTGAACTGTACAAGTTACTAATAACATTGATTGAATGAGGGAAGTGGCTCCGGCGTATAGAGAGGACCTCACCGTTTAAGAAGTAACCATAGAAACGATGTAACCCACTGTTTCTTTATCCATTTACCTTTAATACTTAATATTTTACTTACTTAATATTTTACTTAAATTACATTACTTAAAATTCAATTTGACATTTCTAAATGAAATGCACGGAAAAGTCGTGGTTGGGAAGGTCATAGTCGCAAAAGCCATTGGAATTTTTATTTTATACATCGGACTAATCCGTTTTGTTATTAACAGACTAGGAAAGCGAAAAGGAATGACTGAAAGAAAAAAATCAATTAGTTATTCATCAAAATCAAAGCTCAATTTGATTCAATGACCAGAATTAAACGAGGGTATATAACTCGGAGACGTAGAAAAAAAATTCGTTTATTTGCATCAACCTTTCGAGGTGCTCATTCAAGACTTACTCGAACTACTATTCAACAGAAAATGAGAGCTTTGGTTTCTGCGCATCGCGATAGGCGCAGGCAAAAGATACATTTTCGTCGTTTGTGGATCGCTCGAATAAATGCAGTAATTCGGGATAACAAGGTATCTTATACTTATAGTCGATTAATAAATAATATGTACAAGAGGCAGTTGCTTCTTAATCGTAAAATACTTGCACAAATAGCTATATCAAATAGTAATTGTCTTTCCATGATTTCCAATGAGATCATTAAATAAGGATATTGGAAGAAATCCACCAGAATGATTCAATAAGGGGGTCCCCGGAGAATAAACTCCGGGAGGATAGAGTATAACTTACTATTCTAAATAAAAAAATGAACGAAGACGTTTCAATAAAAAAAGATTTCTTTTTTTTCTTACGATGTAACAACCCAATTTGTATTCTCGAATTGTTCGAACAAGACATCAACCCGAAGTGGGGCGGGGTTCGGTTCAGATTGGAATTTGGATTCCGTTGAGGAATAGGCCCATTTATTTCTTTCTGGTTCGAAGACCAGTAGTTCTAGGGGTCGACTCTGTTCTCTCAATTTGTTTCTCATTGTTAAGAAAAGGTAACGAAGATAAAATACGAGCTTGTTTTATAGCAATAGTAATTAATCGTTGTTGTTTCAAAGTCAATCTATTCACCCGTCTAGATAAAATTTTGCCTTGTTCACTAATAAATCGACTAATTATACTCATGTTTCTATAATCAATTCGGTCGCCCAATCCAATTGGGGGCAAACGCCGACGAAAAGATCGCTTGGATTTAAGAAAAAGTCGTTTGGATTTATCCATGTTTATTCCTTATCTCTCAAAAAATCCTATTTCGTTTCGGTCGAATTCCAAATGAATTAGAATTGAGAAATAGGATTTTTTTGGTTTATGGTTAGATTTAGCTATATATCCATATAGGTAATTTGTTCCTTGGGAGGGTGGCACACACATGTTCCGTTTGATCTATTTCTTTATCTCCCCATGAATCGTATGTTTGTAACAATAGGGACAGAATTTTTTCAATTCCAATCGATTAGGCGTATTGTGTCGATTTTTTTGAGTAATATATCTGGAAATACCTGGCGATTCTTTATTAATACCGTTTCGGACACAACTTTTACATTCCAAAATCACTTTGACTCTGACATCTTTACCCTTGGCCATAAATCTCCTTTGGATTTTCGATTCACTCAACTTTTCTATTTAGTTTATTGATTATGAATTTTTGATCCGGAACAAAGAAAAAAGAAGTTGCTAACTCGAAATCTAGTTTTCTGAAAGATTTCGTTGCAATCAATGAAGTAAAAAAAAAGAATAAGTAATACAATTGTTTCCAACTACCCATTTTGTCTAATTCCAGTATTTCATTTTATTTCATTCATTTAAGTATCTTGTATTCTTTTATGATTTTGTTGCACTAGATTCCCGTTTTAAACTCTCCTTATAGAATTAGAACTATAAGTTGAAGCATGAACCGGGGTTTTACTGCGGTTGAATTCTTTCTCGTTTCTTCTTTTTTACTTTATTTTATACCATCAGATCCTAAAAAACTGAAAAAAGAACAAAAAAAAAGGGGGGGTTAGTCCCAGATAATTTATTGTATCTTTAATATTTTGTATCCCTTCCTATGTCAATAACTAGAACGAAAAAAAAGGGAATGTTAACGCATCCGGGAATAAACGATTGATCTCTATTAATAGACCCGCTAAAGACCCGAACCATAGAGTACTTAACACAGGTGCCACAGAGAGATATGTTTTGAAATTTCGCATTGTAAATCCTCCTTCTTAATTGTAATACATATATGATTGCATGCATATGTAATTAAGGATTTGTTGTATTTGTACGCTAAATCCTTAAGTAAAATGGATATATACAACGACTGGGTAAATGATATTTGTTTCTTACAAGAGAAAAAGATATCTACTTCGTTTCTTTTTGAGCATTACCAATAAATATTCATTTATTCATACGGTGGGTTTTAATTCATACGTTGGGGTTTATATCATATATAATGAATTCTTTCATTTTTATTCTTTCGTTATATTCATTATATTCATAACATAATAGAATGATTCAATGTTAAATGAAATATATATTATTTGTATTCGAATTTCTTTATATTATTATATTATATAATTCGTTTTTCTTCTTATCTTATAAGAGAATATATATTCTACATTATTCTAAAATAAAATTATAGAATAGGAATTCTATATTCTATGGATTTTGGATTTATTCTATTTAATAAATTGAATTCTATTTACTTTCTATATTCATTCAATTTTTTTTTTTCATTTTTGAGATTCAAAGTTTTAGTTATATGTTAGAATATTAACATTCTAATTATTATGTTTTATATATATGTTATACGTATATGCTTGCTACATGAGACAAAAAAATGAGAAATGACAATATTGAGATATTATGTATCTAAATGAAGGAAATAACGATGTGGAAAACAAGAGAAGGATTTTCTACAATGACACTGTAGACCTATTGAAAGGGATGTAGCGCAGCTTGGTAGCGCGTTTGTTTTGGGTACAAAATGTCACGGGTTCAAATCCTGTCATCCCTACCTATTATTTTTCCTGTGGGCATTAACGAAGAATCAATTGATCTCAATTTAAATTGGACCTTCTTTTTTTTTATTTTTTTAGAAAACTATATGCATACAAGCCGTATTGGAGGTACAAAAAGATATAAAAAAACCTTTTCTTTATGATCTTATCCATGTATTTTAACACATAGTCATAGTAAGAAAGCGCTCTTAGTTCAGTTCGGTAGAACGTGGGTCTCCAAAACCCGATGTCGTAGGTTCAAATCCTACAGAGCGTGATTTTGGCCTTCTTAGGTCGAGTTATAATGAAATAACTTTACTAACTTGAACAACAACCCGAACCAAAAATTGACCTCCCCCTTTTAATCTGCAGGAGGTCAATCAAAAAAAAAGAGATGTTACGATGTTACTTAATTAACATTAAAGGTCCAGCAGATCGCCACGTCTGTATTGTAAATAAGCAGTTACGAATAATCCAGCCAAAGTAATAGGAATTAGACCCAACACGATTCCAAATAGTAAAACTTCAATCATTTCGATTTATTTGAAAGGGGGAAAGAAAAGGGGGAGGTAATATCTATCCCTAAATATTAATCCGAATCTTCTATGAATCTCAATAATCAAGCAAGAATGGATAATTGATCCGGGAAAGGGTTATAGATTACCTGGAATCTTACAGAAACCTTTTTTTTTATGAATTGTTCATTCAATCAATTTCAAATCAGTCGTATTTTGCTCAAACCAATAAATAGAACTGAAGTTATAGTTGAAGCCGCCAGTAGAAAACCGAAATAACTAGTTATAGTAGGCATGAAGGAGCTAAATAAGATGCATTTTTTTATCCATATGTTTATGAAGTACTTACCTAAGTTTTATTTTTTTTTTTTTAGATATTTTTTTTCAGAAAAAATACCAATTGAAAGGGTCAGTCCAAATTGCAAGTTTTTGATTTATGAGTCTATTTTTTTTTAGTATAGACTGCACAAACAAAAATAGAGTAACAAAAAACTGATTCATCATCATCTACCGATCCCAAGATTCCGAATCAACAGATTTATTGAACAATTCTTGAGTAAAGTAATATTAATACGAATTTTGTTTTGTCGGGGAACTTCATTTACGAATGAAACTCTCCTTGAATCGAATCACTCTGGAATAAAATTGGAAGATTTTGAGAATTTCTTATTTTTTATTTTAGAGTATCGACCCCTTTTTCCATTTTTGAACGAACAACCTTATAAACACCTTTTATTTGAAGATTCAGTAGTAAGTTCCTTCTATTCTATTGAATCTATTGAATTGCACATAATAATAATATCACGAGGGGTCAGAAAAAAGTATTGCATGATCCCTCGAGGGCACTTGAGGAAAAGAGAAAAGAAATAAAACCGTTATTTTGGTTCAACTCAATTATAAGATTGGTAACTCTATTTATTTTAGGTTCTACATCTTATTAGCTTTCCGTATTTATTATTATGGAGTTACGTCCTTGTAGCTAGTTCCCGAGGAACCCTTGGTTTTAATGCAACAATGGTTGCATCACGAATATTAATTGTTTCAATTATTGTTTGTTCTCTTTCTTTCAACGAATATTATATACTTTGTAGTACTAACCGATTTTATTCCTGAAATGAAAGGACTCAAACAAAAAAACCTTTTCAAAAAACCTGTTTCTAGAATCATGAAGAGAAGTTTCTAGACTTCGCGTTTAAGTGTAAGTGAATTGGAGAAGTTGAACTTACACTTTACCAGATCCTTAGTTTCTGGGCCAAAGCGAATAATGAAAAACCCTATACTACAACTACAGAATTTGAGGAATTTTCGAATTTTATATTGAATGTCATATGGTTCCGCATAGATAAGTAATACGAAAGGAAGAAAAGAATTATGTACCACTTCACTTCTTTTAGATATTGATTGAAATTGCGTTGCTGTGTCAGAAGAAGGATAGTTATACTGAGTCGGTATATTCTAAAAACACCCTCGGTACACTATTGACGATCTCACAAAAAGATGAGATTTCAATGAAATAT